TTCTAGTCTAGTTACTTCGTTCCCTATTTCTTTTCTACTTGTGAGATCCTAAGGAAAATAATTTTGTTTCTACCGAGCTCAAATAATAAGCCGAGGGTTCTAGTAAACCAAAACCATCATTTTATAGCTATTTTGGCTTCAATCTCCCCTTTTTAAGCGCAAAAATTGAAGATTTAGTTACGATTGAAAGTTTTGTACTATTATTCCATAGATCTTTTATTCATACTCATTTAATTGGAAGAATTGAACCAATCAAAAAAATTATGCTTCTCGACTCCATAATACAATTTTTTTATGAAAATTCTGATTGTCTTTTGTATATAAATCGTGATAATGTATATTTTTTCCTCAAATGTGCTATTGAGGGATAAAGTATTAAATCTTTTTAAGAAATAAAGTTTTTGATCGGAATATGAAAAAAAAGGAAATACCCCTTAACTATTGAAGTTGTTAATAGAACGAATCACACTTTTACCACTAAACTATACCCGCTACATATTCATTATTGGATATAAATGGGCCTTTTGTCCAACAAAGTAATTAGATGTAGTCAATATAGCATCATAATCATGAAAATCTCAGGATTAACACGTATTTTGTTCCGCCACGGGAAAACTTGAAAAAAGAATAGGTAAATAGCAAAAAGTTTAGTCAAATTTCAATAGTGTACTAAAGTTATAAGTCTTTTATTTTTTGAAACCTCTCTTCATTTGAACCATTAGATTTTCTGAATTTGGGTAAATTGGGCCTCAAACTTTCAAGCTTGTCCTTTGCTTTGAACAAGTAAATGATTTCTAGTATCATTTTCGAAATATGTGTATTTTTTTTCATATTCTTTCTCTTATCAGATCTCTTTTTTTTTTTGTTCTTAAATAGAAAATTTATAAAATTAGGAAATTCATTAATACAAAACAAAATTCATTCTAAATGAAAATTGGAGTTCAGTATTCTATTCATCTTAATAATTCCCTTAAGAAGTCTTAATATTAATAAGTAATATTAATAAGAAAGAAAAAAAAATAAAGACGAAAAATCTTAGTACAATATTAGTACTCTATTGGTTTAGTACTCTATTGGTATATAATATATACTCTAAATACTATTAATAGTACTAAAACACTTTTACTATTTTTTACTAGAAAGCTATAAATAGTAAATATTCTAAATTAGACTCTAAATTACTATAATATACTAAGAATAGAAATAGAATCTCTAAGATTCAATTAGTAAATAAATAGTAAAAATAAATATTAAATATATAGAGATATAGAATCTAAAATGAAAATAAAATAGATTCATTCTATTCATTATTAATTTAGATATTAGATTTAGATATTAGATATATAATATAATATATATAATATTAATATATAGTTAGATATAGATAATTTTTTCAATAATTTATAAGATAATCTATCTATTAGAATCTTATCTAATTTATAATAATTAGGAATGGCAATGAAAATTACTCTTCTCTTTTCAATAAATATTTTGATTTGTCGAAACAAAAGAAGTACTGGCCCGGCCAGTACTTATACTTAACCAGGCCGGTGAAATGAAGTTTTTGTTTTGTAAAAAATAAAAGAAGTAAGGTATTCTTTCTATTCGAGAAATATTTTTTGAATCATTGATTTCACACATGATAAATTTCCAATTTTGACTGGGGAGAGATGGCTGAGTGGACTAAAGCGTCGGATTGCTAATCCGTTGTACGAATTCTTCGTATCGAGGGTTCGAATCCCTCTCTCTCCGACCCCCCCCCCCCGATCACTTGATATTTTATAATTGGAATAATTTTTGATTATTCTTTATTTCTTTATTTATGAATCTTTTATCTTTATATAACATCTATTCCATTTCTTTTCTTTATACATTTACCTATGAAAAAAGAAAGAGTAAAAATGAATCTCATCTCTTTTTTTATTCTTTTTATTCTTCACGCCCAGGATTACGCCCCGGATCGTTAGATAAGAATCCGAAGATGAATAGAGAAACAAAGAATATTACTACTGTGTAAACGAATAGTTTAAGAGTAAGCATTACAAATCTCCAAGATAAGATAAGATCCTTTTTTTTAAGGAAATAGATCACCTATTTTACGACACATACTATCGCTCTAAAGATAAAAAAGGAAGTTTTTTTGAAATTTATTTTCACGAATTTTTTTTCTAATGTAATAAATGTAATAAGATTCGTCTTTTTTCGTTACCAAAAATTTCTTGCCATACTTGCCATATTCATATCTAGAATTATCTATAATTAAGTAATTTGAAATTAAGTAATTTGAGAAGGAATTTAAAGATCATCGCCCCCCTCCCTTATTCAATATTCAAATGAAATTTCATAAAATACCAGACTTTTTGAATCGAGGGTTCCTAATGTCCAAACTTATCTGAATCTTATTTATGATCTTATTGATATTCAGAATAAAATCTCATCTTTTTTTTTGTAAAATAAATTCTGAATTGAATATAGATTAGAGATTCAATTTTTATCGGAAACTTACAGCAGCTTGCCAAACAAAGGCTAAGAGAAAAAAGAGTAAAGGGATAATTGGCATAACGTCTATGATTGGATTGAAAAAGGCATAAGCCTCGGGCAATTTGGCGAAGAAAAAACTACTCAAAGAAAGGGTAGAATTAAGACAGATACAAATTAAACAAAAGATATTAAGCATAACAAATATTCTTTTCTTGTTCTTAAAGTTAAAGATTCAAATTAAATTGAATAAGAAATTATCAGATTGGATTGAGTTGTTTTTCTGAGGTAAAATTGAAAAGAAAAAAAGGTAGATAGCAGATAAAAGAAATAAATTCTTATTTTTCTTTGACTTCTCCCCAATCAAGAATCCTTCCTTACATTATCCAATCAAATAAGAATACAAGGAATTCTATTTTTATAGAATATCTTAATTGAATTATAAGTAATGATCAATTAATCTTTTTGATTCTATATCTATTATGTTGAATCCTAGCGGCAACATGTCCTATATTTCTTTAGGTTGGTTATTGACGAATAACCAATATTTATCTTAGTTTTTCTTAGAAATGGGGCGTGGCCAAGCGGTAAGGCAACGGGTTTTGGTCCCGTTACTCGGAGGTTCGAATCCTTCCGTCCCAGATCGTTCGCATCAGAAACAAAAAATTCTTCTCGATTGAAATTGAAAATTGAATTCAACAATTCTTTGTTTTTTTTTATAATGGAGATGGATGCGAAAAGATCAGAATCCCGAGGATTCTGATTTTATCTTTGATCTTACCTTACACGAGACTTTTTAGACTTTCTAATAATGAAAACAAAGAAACTTTATTCTCAAACTATCTCTCTGTTTTAAATTCAATGAAAATCAGATTCAATTGGAGATGGGAAATCATAATATTCAAATTATAAAATCATATTTCATAAATCTAAAGGAAAAATGAGAAAATATGAATAGATTAGGATATCCTTATATTAGAATCTATTCATACATAAATCCATAATTCTTACATAAGAATATATATTGTCTATTTGTATATTTTTCTTATTAAGAATATCTTATTATTTCAGATTATCTTATTCTTTTCTTTATTCTCTAATTGACTATAATTGAATATTTATGAAGATTTCAATGAAATCTTTAGTTAAATAAAAACTTTTATCCATTCCTGGGTATTTCTTTTCCATCTGAATGAAAGTAAAGCCAAAGGATTTTTTTAGGTTTAGAATCTTTTTTATTTTAAGAAAAAGGATTTCTGATGGACAATCCTCAAAGATTTGTTGAAGATGTAAAGAAGTTTGCTTAAAACTGGTTTGTTGTTTTATGTTATATTATTCATATGAGAAAATATAGGGGTAATGTTAAGTGAAATCCTTTTTGGGTATAGACTTAATCTATAAGTCTATAAGTGTAGATTCTTATGTATCGGTTCAGCCAATGACTATTCATGATTCCATATTTAATCAATTGCATATGGTTCCAAATTAAAAGAAAATTATAGGGATGTTATGGTAAAACTTCGTTTGAAACGATGTGGTAGAAAGCAACGTGCGACTTGAAGGACATGATTGGCTGTGGATTCTGACATCCACCATCTTCTATACGAATGAAGATGCTCTTGTCTCGACATGATTTGTTCTGCTAGGAACCTGATTAAATTTGTCTTGGGTTGCTAAATAAAGAGACTAATGGTATATATAAGGTATAGCATATGATGGAGCTCGAGCAAAAAGAATTGATTCTTTTATCGGGGTAATAATCTAGGGTTAGTGACAATCAATAAGTTAGATCAACTTTGTAAATATATCAAATATATCATAAATATCTAAATATAGATTATAGATAAATGGAGAGGTTCAAAATTGAACAAGTTTGAAATGAAAAAAAAACCAAATTTGTCTAAATTTTCAAACTGTTTTAATCAAGAGTGTATCACAAAGGAATAAAATGATTTTTCTCTTTTCCATAGAAAGAACAAAAAACAAAAGGTATGTTGCTGCCTTTTTGAAAAGGAGTAAAGATCACCGAAGTAATGTCTAAACCTAATGATTGAAAAAAGCGCAAAGCAAAAACAACAAATTCCGGAACAAGGAAACACTTTTTTAACTTGTCTCAACAATTGGATCAGAATGAGTAAAAAAAAAATAGATCTGAAAATAGACAGAAAAAGAGGTTAGAGACAACTCAATAAATTTTAAGGATTTCCTTTTGAAATCTTTTCAAAATATCCAACTTGAGTTAGGAGTATAAATGAGATTTCTTTTTCTGTAAAGAAGGAAAAAAAAATAGATAGAAATAGAAATTCTATAAATTCGAATCATTTTTTCTTGAGCCGTATGAGGAGAAAACTTCCTATACGTTTCTAGGGGGGCATCTTTTATCTACATCTATCCCAATGAGCCATCTATCGAATCGTTGCAATTGATGTTCGATCCCGAAGAGAAGGAAGAGATCTTCGAAAAGTGGGTTTTTATGATCCGATAAAGAATCAAACTTATTCAAATGTTCCTGCTATCTTATATTTCCTTGAAAAAGGTGCTCAACCCACAGGAACTGTTTATGATATTTTAAGCAAGACAGAATTCTTTAAAGAATTTCGAATTTCTTTTGATAAAAAAGAAAAGAAAGAATCATAAAGAAAAAAGTATAAGATAAAGAGTACCTATCTTTATTTAATTCTTTATTCAAAGTTTCTTTTTTTCTTGTTCTATTCATACTTCGTTTATTCTCCTTTTTCTTATTTTTGTGGACCCCCCCAACAAGGGGGGTAATCTTTCTTCTTGTATTTGTATTGTATCTTTCTTTTTTTGATTAAAGAAAACCGCTATTTTTCTATCTATACCTTTTTCTTATTCCTTTTCCTTATTTTTTTCCACTCAAAGTTTTATTCTTTATGTTGTGCTAATGTAACACAAATTTCCATAGAATTTCTTGAATTTTGTTTTCTAAAAAGTCCATTTATATTGACAATGGCGTATCAAACAAATATAATTTGATCATATATAAATAGATCTTTTTATCCCCATTCCCTATTGGCTCTTTCCTTCATTTTAGTAAAATGGATGAGTTTGCTGAATTTTTTTTTATTTCGATCATATCTACACTTCATATTGGTCCGGGTTGCTAACTCAATGGTAGAGTACTCGGCTTTTAATTGCGACTATGATCTTTTACACATTTGGATGAATAAATTCGTCTAGACTCTTGGTATAGTTTATAAGACCGCGACTGATCCTGAAAGGTAATGAATGGAAAAAAGAGCATGTCGTAAAAAGAATAGAAAAATAGAAAAAAAAAGAAAAATTCTTGTTCTATTTAGATTATGAGTACTAGAATTTTTCTTTTTAGAATATTTTGAAAATTTAGTTAAGTAAACTCTTTTTGGTCTAGTGAATAAATGGATAGAGTCTTATGGCTCCAATTCGAGTAAGACAAAAAAGCAACGAGCTTCCCTTCTTAATTTGAATGATTACCCGATCAAATTACTAATTATACGTTAAAAATAGATTAGTGCCTGATGTGGGAAAAGGGTCTCTTGTGAGACCATTGATTCTTTTTTTTCTTAATCCTAATTATTCTTTATTGTGGATTGAAGACGGATGTGTATAAGAAAGAGTATAGTGATAAAAAATTATTATTTCCAAAGTCAAAAGAGTGATTAGGTTGCAAAAATAAAAGATTTTTACCCTTTTTTCTTCTTGTTATTTTCTTTATTTCTTTTCTTCTTTTTCCTATATTCCTAGTTATATTAACAAGAAAAAGAAAATCAAATTAGATAAAAAGGGAAAAGAAAAAGATCTGTAGATTGGGCTCTTTGTCTCCGGAGTATATATTCTTTATTTGTTCTTACTTTTATAGAATTTTATAATTTTTTACTTCTTAGATTATTCTTATGATTTTTAATCACAATAAAGTCTAAAAGTTTAAAAAGTAGAAAAAGTCTATCTTATTTTCGATTCTTTAAAATAGAAAAAAAATAAAGTAAAAGTATAGACAGTGCATAGTCTAGAATAATACTAGACTATATTATTAGAATTATCTCTTAGAATAATTAGAAGAATAATATTCTTATTCTATTATTCTTTATTATTCTAATATTCTAATTTCTTCTAGTTAGAAGTTCTATTCTTTTCTTATAAATAGTATTTTACTATAAGAGAAAAATAGACTATCATACAACATAAAAACATACGCCGTTCTGACCCATATTGCACTATGTATCATTTCATAAGACAAGAAATGCCTCTCTTTTTTGGTTAAAGTAGAAATGTATTGAAATAGCAGGATTACAAGGATATTTAGATTGAAAAAAGAGAGATTTTGGCAACAAAACTTCCTATATCCGCTACTCCTCCAGGAGTATATTTACTCACTTGCTCATTATCATAGCTTCAATAGTTTGATTTTTTATGAACCTGTGGAAATTATAGGTTATGACAATAAATCTAGTTTGGTACTTGTGAAACGTTTAATTACTCGAATGTATCAACAGAAATATTTGATTTCTTCGGTGAATGATTCTAACCAAAATGTATTTTCGCTGCACAAGAATTCTTTTTCTTATCATTTTTATTCTCAAATGGTATCAGAAGGTTTTGGAGTCATTCTGGAAATTTCATTCTCATCGCGATTAATAGCCTCCCTTGAAGAAAAAAGAATACCAAAATCTCAGAATTTACGATCTATTCATTCAATATTTCCCTTTTTAGAGGATAAATTATCACATTTAAATTATGTGTCGGATCTACTAATACCCTATCCCATCCATCTGGAAATCTTGGTTCAAATCCTTCAATGCTGGATCAAAGATGTTCCTTCTTTGCATTTAGTGCGATTGATTTTCCACGAATATCATAAATTGAATAGTCTCATTACTTCAAAAAAATCCATTTACGTCTTTTCAAAAAGAAAGAAAAGATTCTTTTTGTTCCTACATAATTTTTATGTATATGAATGCGAATATCTATTCCTTTTTCTTAGTAAAAAGTCTTCTTATTTACGATCAATATCTTCTGGAGTGT